TCCGGGAGGCTTCGTGAAGTGCTTCTTTAGGAGTTAAACTTCCATTTGTCCATATTTCGAGAAATAGTATTTCTTTGTTACCATTTTCATAAGAATGAATACTATGATTCGCATTTCGAACAGGCATGAATACAGGATCTATAGGATAACTTCCATCTTGAAAGGTATTTGGCGCTTTTATAAGATATCCGCGATTCTTCTCTATTTGTAATCCAATAACCAACTCAATGGGTTCTGTCAAGCAAGCTATATGCTGTGTATTATCGACGATTTCTACATAAGGCGGTAAGAGGATATCTTGAGCAGTTACATATCCAGGGCCCCTGACACAAATAGACGCCTCACAAGTTCCATAGAGATTACTTCTCAATACGATTTCTTTCAAATTCATTAAAATTTCATGTACTGATTCTTGAATACCCATTATGGTAGAATATTCGTGAGATATTTTCTCAGATTTTGCGCGTGTTATACATGTTCCTTCGATTTCTCCAAGCAAAGCTCTTCGCATCGCAATGCCTATTGTGTCTGCTTGACCTTTCATAAGCGGAGACAGAATAAAGCGCCCATAAAAAAGACGCTTACTGTCTGCTGCTGATTCAACACACTTCCACTGTAGTGTCCGAGTAGATACTGCTATTTTCTCTCGAACCATAATAATATTATTTGATCAGATCATTGAATCATTTATTTCTCTTGTTTCTCTTGCTAGTGAAATATCTTCTATTTTGATTTCTACACACGCCGTTTCTTCGGGGGTCTACAGCCATTATGTGGCATAGGAGTTACATCCCGTACGAAAGTTAATAGTATACCACTTCTGCGAATAGCTCGTAATGCTGCGTCTCTTCCGAGACCGGGACCTTTAATCATGACTTCTGCTCGTTGCATACCTTGATCTACTACTGCACGAATAGCATTTGCCGCTGCGGTTTGAGCAGCAAATGGCGTCCCTCTTCTTGTACCTCGGAAGCCACAAGTACCGGCGGAGGACCAAGAAACCACACGCCCCCGTACATCTGTAACAGTCACAATGGTATTATTGAAACTTGCTTGAATATGAATAACCCCCTTTGGTATTTTACGTGTACTCTTACGTGAACCAATACGTCCACGTGAACTCTTTTTCGGTATAGCTTTTGCCATATTTTATCATCTCATAAATTTGAGTCAGAGATATATGGATATATCCATTTCAGGTCAAAACAGATCCCCTATTTGTATATCAGGTCTTTAACGAGTCTTATTATCCTTGTCTTTGTTTATGTCTTGGGTTGGAACAAATTACTATAATTCGTCCCCGACGACGGATTAGTCGACATTTTTCACAAATTTTACGAACGGAAGCTCTTATTTTCATATTTGTCACTCCTTACTTTAATTTTGAATCCACTTCTTGGAAGAAAATAAGTTTCTTGAAATTTTCAATTTCAAATCGTATTCCTACGAAATAAATAGTGAAGTTGAAAAAACACCTAATCTTTCGAATCTTTGTTGCGGAGTCGATAAATTATACGACCTCTGGTTGAATCATAACGACTTACTTCAATTTTGACTCTATCTCCTGGCAGTATCCGTATAAAACTACGTCGGATTTTTCCTGAAACATGACCTAGAATAATATCTTCATTATCTAAACGAACTCGGAACATGCCGTTGGGAAGCGATTCAGTAATTAAACCTTCATGAATCCATTTTTGTTCTTTCATTCCAGGTAAAACCCCCTTGAAGTATCAACTAGTGGAGGAAGAACCCTATTAGACAACCCACCTCTTCTCTTTTCTTTTTCACAAAAAAGAAGTTTCATATTCAATTTGGATATTAGAAAGATTACCATATATAACACAAAATTTCTCCGCCTATTCTTTCTAGTCGAGCCTCTCGGTCTGTCATTATACCCCGAGAGGTAGAAAGAATTACAACGCCCATCCCGCCTAAAATTCTAGGAATTCTTTGATAGTTAGAATAGATTCGTAGCCCGGGCTTACTGATCCGTTTTAAATTTAAAAGATTTCTATAAGTACTTTTCCTGTTTCTTCTATGTCGTAGGGTTAAAACCAAAAAAGATTTGTTGTTTTCTCGATGTTTTCTCACGTTTTCGATAAAACCCTCGCGTAAAAGTATTTTAACAATACTTTGGCTGATATTAGTAGATGCTACTCGAACCACGCTTTTTCTATACATATCGGCATTTCGTATAGAGGTTATTATGTCAGCAATAGTATCACTACCCATGATTAATTAAAATTTTTGGTGCCTCCAAATTTGGATATAATCAACATGTTTTTCTTTTTTTTTTTACATATTTGTTTATGAATACGAATTTTGAAAGGTATATACGTGAGACAAAATCTACTAAATGAATCTTAATCTATTTCTTTTAAATAGCCTACTATAACCATACCGTGGTCTCATTTTATAATACCTCGGGAGCTAATGAAACTATTTTAGTAAAATTGAACTGTCTCAATTCTCGGGCAATCGCACCAAAAACTCGAGT